GTGGGGTGGGTGTGTTTTCATGCCTGGTGTATGAATATTTAGCTTTATATATTAAGTGGTGGCCCATACTTTACTGTTTAAAGTTTTAGTGGATTTAATAATGTAAAATGGGGGTGTTGTGTAAATAATATACTGTTTGAATTTATGTTATGAACGGGGGGGGGGTGGGTGGCATATTTTGTATGAGTGTGGGGTATACCCTATTTATAGTTATGTATGCTGTATTGTATATTTTACAATGGGGGAGAGTTTCACTCCCGATCTCTGGCTTACAAGGCCAGCGCTTTGATTCTGAGCTACCAGTGCAGGTTCATTTGAAGTATTTATTTTCTAATCAACCAGCGAGAGGTCATATAATTAAAAATAAAATGAAGTATAATGCTGATGCAAGCTGTCCGATAAGGATATATGGGTTTTCTACTGGTATTCCTCCAATTCATGTAAGAATAATAATATCCGCGATCAGTAGTCAGAAGACGACTTGGCCAAGGGGACGAAAGGTTAGGGTACGTTGTTTTGAGGTGTGGAGAAAGGGTATTAATATTAGGACAAGGATAGATGAGAGGAGAGCTAAAACCCCCCCTAGTTTGTTAGGGATAGAACGTAAGATGGCATATGCGAATAGGAAATATCATTCTGGTTTAATATGGGGGGGTGTAACTAAGGGGTTTGCGGGGGTAAAATTGTCTGGGTCTGCTAACAGGTTTGGAGAAAATATGGCTAGGGAAACAAGTAATGTTATTAATACTGTAAACCCAATAAGATCCTTATAGGTAAAGTAGGGGTGGAAGGGGATTTTATCTGTATTTGAGGTAAGGCCTAGTGGATTGTTTGACCCCGTTTCGTGTAAGAAGAGGAGGTGGACTAAAGTAAAGGCTGCAATGACGAAGGGGAGTAAGAAGTGGAGCGTGAAGAATCGGTTTAGGGTTGCGTTATCTACTGAAAATCCCCCTCAAATCCATTGAACTAGGGTGTTGCCCACATAGGGCACTGCAGAGAGCAGATTTGTAATAACTGTGGCGCCTCAAAATGATATTTGCCCTCAGGGTAGTACGTATCCAACAAATGCGGTTATTATTGTTAATAAAAGTAGGATGACCCCCACATTTCATGTCTTTTTATACAGGTATGACCCATAATAAAGGCCTCGGCCGACGTGGAAATAGATGCATATAAAAAATAAAGAAGCGCCGTTAGCGTGAAGGTTTCGAATTAATCAACCATAATTTACGTCTCGACAGATGTGGGCTACTGAGGAGAAGGCTGTGTTAATATCCGCAGTATAGTGTATGGCTAGAAATAGGCCTGTGACTAGTTGGGAGGCTAGACATAGTCCTAGGAGGGAGCCAAAGTTCCATCATGCTGAGATATTGGAAGGGGTTGGAAGGTCAATTACGGCATTGTTGGCGGTTATGATAAGGGGGTCAGTTTTACGTAGGCTTGTCATAGTTGGGATGTAATATCCGGTTTTTAGTGTGGGTGGTTTTATTTGTTATGAATTTAATATAATAAAAGAAGTAATTAAAGTGATTACAAGAAAAGATATGTGTGTTTTAATGAGGCCCCGTTGAATGTTACTTGTAAAGGTGGCTATCGGAAGGGTGGCGGCGACTACAGCTTTTGGAATAGTTTTTTCTATTCAGGCTTGGTCAATTATTTGGGTCGCAATTGTTTGTCCAAATTTAAGGGTGATTTTTGGCAGTAGCCGGTGTATAACTGCAGAGAAGAATCCTAACATGTTTGAGAAGTGGTGGGGGGTATGGGCGGGCATAATTATAAGTTGTTTATTGGTCAGGGAAGCTAGTTCTAATGCTGTTAGGAGCCCTATTGCTGTTACGGCCAATGCTGCTAGTTTTAATGCGGGAGTTATCGTCATTGCGGGGATCTTTAAGGGGTAAATATTGTTAGTAATTAGTAAGCCGGCTATAATGCTACCTCAGGCAAGGCGTTTGAGGGGTTTTGTAACGGCAGGAATATTTTCGTTAATTGGGGATAGGGGATTAAATCGGGGGTTTTTTATGAGTACTATATAAACAATGCGGAGGCTGTATACAGCTGTAAATGATGTAGCAATAAGGGTTAGAATAAGGGCCCAGGCGTTAATATGGGAGGTGTTGAGTGCTTCGATAATTGCATCTTTAGAGTAGAATCCTGTAAGAAAAGGGGTTCCGGTGAGAGCGAGACTTCCAATTGTTAGGCAGCTGGAGGTGATAGGTGTAAGTTTTTGCTTTCCTCCTATCTTACGAATGTCTTGTTCATCATTTAAGGCATGAATAATTGAGCCTGAACATAAAAAAAGTATCGCTTTAAAGAATGCATGGGTGCAAATATGTAAGAAGGCAAGTTGTGGTTGATTTAGTCCAATTGTTACTATTATTAGTCCTAGTTGGCTAGATGTGGAGAAGGCAATAATTTTTTTGATGTCATTTTGGGTTAAGGCGCAGGTGGCTGTAAAAAGGGTTGTTAGGGCCCCTAAACAGAGGCAAGTTGTGAGGGCTGCCTGGTTATTTTCTATTATAGGGGATATTCGTACAAGAAGAAAAATACCTGCAACTACCATAGTGCTAGAATGCAGTAGGGCTGATACTGGTGTAGGGCCTTCTATGGCTGCAGGTAGTCACGGGTGAAGTCCAAATTGGGCAGATTTACCAGCAGCAGCGATGATAAGGCCCAAGAGGGGGAGGGTTATGTCAAAATTTTCTTTAACACTAAATATTTGTTGGAGTTCTCAAGAGTTAAAGTTTATGGCAATTCAAGCTATGGCTATAATAAGACCGATGTCTCCCACACGGTTATAGATTACGGCCTGTAAGGCTGCAGTATTTGCATCTGCTCGGCCATATCATCAGCCAATAAGTAGGAAAGATATAATCCCTACCCCCTCTCAGCCGATGAAAATTTGTATCATATTGTTAGCAGTTACTAGGGTAATTATGGCAATTAAGAATAGCAATAGATACTTAAAGAATTGGTTTATTTTAGGGTCTGAGTGTATATATCAGGTTGCAAACTCTAGGATGGCTCAGGTTACATAAAGGGCAATAGGGGTAAAGATAATAGAATAAAAGTCAAATTTGAAGCTAATACTAATATTAAAAGTTTCAGTAGTTATTCAAATTCAGTTTGTAATAATTACCTGTGCACCTTCATTAATAAAGAGTGCAAGGGGAAGAAGGCTTAAGAAGAAGGCTAGTTTAACAGCTGTTTCAACTTTGAGAGAGGCCCAGGGGGGATTTTTAATGGTTGGGCTAAGTGTGGTGAGGAGAGGATATAAAAGCAGCACAAAAATTATTATTAGGGTGGTTGTTATAATAAGTGATGGCAGGTGCATAGATGCTACTTGGATTTGCACCAAGAGTTTCTGAATCCTAAGACCAGCGGATAGGCTATTATCCTTTAGCAGCCATACGAGAGAAGCCCGGAGTCCAACCGGGGTAACGAGGATTAGCATTCCTTGTATTGAGCATTTCTTCCTCAGATGGGATGGGCCTTTTAGCCTTGTAATCTAACTGTTTTCTTGTAAATAAAGGCTAATTAGGAGTACAAATACATAGGCTTGAATCATAGCAACTGCTATCTCTAGAAGGGTTAGTAGGAAAAGTACTACATAGGCTAGGAGGGATGCTAAGGGCATAATAAAAATTAATAGGTAGGTAGCTAGTGATAAAAGGTGGATGAGGAGGTGGCCTGCTGTAAGGTTGGCGGTTAGTCGAACTGCTAATGCGATGGGTCGAATAAATAGACTAATTGTCTCGATAATGATTAGGACGGGGATTAAAGGGGGAGGAGTGCCTTCAGGGAGAAAGTGTGCAAGAGAGGGGGTGGGCTGATTTCGAAAACCAATAATGACTGTTGCTAATCAGATAGGGAAGGCGAGAGCTATATTAAAGGATAGTTGGGCGGTGGGTGTAAATGTATAGGGTAGTAGGCCTATCACGTTTAAGGTGATAATGAAAATTATCAGGGCCCCTAAAAGGGCTGCTCAGCGGTGGGTTGTGGTAGCAATTGGAATCAGAAGTTGCTTAATATAAGCATGAATAGCTCATTTTTGAGTAGATAAAAGGCGGTTGCTAAGTCATCGGCGGGAGGGGGCAGGATATAAAAGTAACGGTAGTACTACGGCCAAGGCAAACAATGTAACACCAAATCGTGTGGGGGCTTCAAACTGGTCGAATAGGCTTAACGTCATGGTCAGGTTCAGGTTTTCGTTACAGGGGCTTTCGTGTTATGTGGTAAGGGATTTAAAGGTGCGCGTTGGGCTATAATCTTTGGAAGTATCATAGCTAAGAAGATTGTTCATGTAAAAATTAGGATAAGAAATCAGGGGGCGGGGTTAAGCTGGGGCATATCACTAAGGGTGGGTGGTGGCCACCTGCTTTTAGCTTAAAAGGCTAATGCTTGTCCATATTTAGCTTCTTAATGGGGTTAAAAATGTTATATGTCCTTAAAGGCTTGTGGGTAATAACTTATGTGTATGGTATGTTTGCACTTGAACAAATACAGGCTCCTCAAATGTGTGAGAAGGGGGGGGACATCCTATAAGTCATTCAATGTTGGTTGTAGTGGCCATAACTGTCTCTACAACACGTTTGGCTGTAAAGGCTTCTCAAATAATAAATAAAAACAATACTACCGCTACTAGAGAGATTAGGGCTCCTAAAGAAGATACTGAATTTCATAAGGTGTAGGCGTCTGGGTAGTCCGAATACCGTCGTGGCATTCCTGCAATTCCTAGGAAGTGTTGGGGAAAGAAGGTTATATTTACCCCTATGAATATTAGGGCAAAGTGGATTTTAGATCAGGTCTCGTGGAGTGTGTATCCTGAGAAGAGGGGAAATCAGTGCACAAATCCTGCAAGGATGGCAAATACGGCACCCATTGATAACACATAGTGGAAATGTGCTACGACATAATAAGTATCGTGTAGGGCAGTGTCCATGGATGAATTAGACAGGATCACTCCTGTTAGCCCTCCCACTGTGAAAAGGAAAATAAAGCCTAAGGCTCATAATAGGGAGGTGTTTCATGTAATGTTCCCCCCATGAAGTGTTGCCAGTCAGCTAAATACTTTAATTCCTGTTGGAATTGCAATGATTATTGTAGCTGAGGTAAAATATGCACGGGTGTCTACGTCTATACCAATAGTAAATATGTGATGTGCTCATACAATAAAGCCTAATAGGCCAATTGATATCATGGCTCATGCTATCCCCATATAGCCGAAAGGTTCTTTTTTGCCAGCATAATAAGTTACAACATGAGAAACTATTCCGAAGCCGGGGATAATAAGAATATACACTTCAGGGTGACCGAAGAATCAAAATAGGTGTTGGTAAAGGATTGGGTCTCCTCCCCCAGCGGGGTCGAAGAAGGTTGTGTTTAAGTTTCGGTCTGTAAGAAGTATCGTGATGCCCGCAGCTAGAACTGGAAGTGCTAGGAGAAGGAGAATGGCTGTAATAAGAACAGATCAAACAAAGAGGGGAACTATATATATAGTTATTGCGGGGGGCTTCATGTTAATAATTGTGGTAATAAAGTTGATGGCTCCCAAAATAGAGGAGACACCTGCCAGGTGAAGTGAAAAAATTGTAAGATCAACTGAGGCCCCTTGGTGGGCGATGTTGCTTGCAAGAGGGGGGTATACGGTTCATCCTGTTCCTGCCCCTTGTTCCACCCCAGAAGAGGCAAGGAGAAGAAGTAAGGCAGGGGGAAGAAGTCAGAAGCTCATGTTATTCATTCGGGGGAATGCTATATCAGGGGCTCCAATTATCATTGGGATAAGTCAATTACCAAAACCCCCTATCATAATGGGTATAACTATAAAAAAGATTATTACGAAAGCATGAGCCGTAACGATAACATTATAGATTTGGTCATTACCTAAAAGGGCCCCTGGTTGGGCGAGCTCTGTCCGAATAATAAGGCTTAGGGCAGTCCCAATTATTCCGGCGCATGCACCGAAGATTAGATATAGGGTACCGATGTCCTTATGGTTAGTAGAAAAAAGTCAGCGAGTAATAGTCATAGGTTTTACCGGGGTTTTCCCCGCCTTTGGCTAGAGGGCGGGGAAAATAGAAGGATGCCCGTTGGTTGGGGCTCTTAGCTGTTAACTAAGAATTTGTAGGATCGAGGCCTACCCTTCTAGAAGAGGCTATAGCTTAATTAAAGTATCTGTTTTGCATACAGAAGATGTGAGTTAATGTCTTGCTAGTCTTAGGTTTGTGTAGTTAAGGAGGGGTTTTAACCAACATAACTGGGGTATGGGCCCAGGGGCTTAATTAGCATACTTAACCTTTAAGATATTTTAATATTGAGGGGGGTGACCCGCAAATGAGGTAGGGGTGCTTATATGTCATACGATTAGGGCTAAGGTTACTGGAAGAAAGTTTTTTCAAATAAGATGTATGAGTTGGTCGTAGCGGAACCGTGGGTAAGATGCTCGGACCCATAGGAATAGGGTGGACAGGATTGTGGTTTTAATTGCTAGACTTATTGATGTTAGTTCTGGCATAAATAGAAGATAGGGGGTCCCTAGGAATAATACTGCAGATAGGGTATTTATTAGTAGGATGTTAGCATACTCTGCTAGGAAGAATAGGGCAAAGGGGCCAGCTGCATATTCTACATTAAATCCGGATACTAGTTCAGATTCTCCTTCTGTGAGGTCGAATGGGGCTCGGTTAGTTTCAGCGAGTGTGGAGATATATCATATTGCTGCTAGTGGTCAGGCGGGCAGTAGTAGTCATATGTTTTCTTGTGCGTGGCCAAAGGCCTGTATAGAGAAGCCTCCAATATATATAGCAGCACACAAGAGAATTAGGCCTAAGCTTACTTCGTAGGAGATGGTTTGGGCTACTGCTCGTAGGGCGCCTATTAAAGCGTATTTTGAATTTGAGGCTCATCCGGAGCCTAAGATGGAATAGACAGCTAGGCTTGAAATAGCTAGAATTAAAAGTAAATTGAGGTTAATTTCTATGATTGGATGGGGTAATGGTATTGGAAATCATAATATAAGGGCTAAGGTGAGAGCTAGCACTGGTGCTAGTAAAAATAGAACAGGGGAAGAGGTTGATGGGCGTACGGGCTCTTTGGTAAATAGTTTTAGGCCATCTGCGATAGGTTGGAGAAGTCCACTTGGCCCAACAATGTTGGGGCCTTTTCGGAGTTGTATGTAGCCGAGAATTTTTCGTTCAAAGAGGGTGAGGAATGCTACTGCTAGTAGGAGGGGGACAATTATGGTTAGGGGGTTAATGATATGTGTTATAATTACTATGGGTGTGTTAGGAAGGGGGTTTGAACCCCTGTGAAAAGGTTTTAGGTCTTCTGCATGGCCTCTGTGCTATCTTAACATGGTTTGTTGGATATAATAGTTGGGGACTCAATCCCCGTAGTACAGGCAAGAGAATGAAGTTGCTAGGAAATGGTGTAGCGGAGGCACTAAGAGTTTTGATCTCTTCAGGGAGGGTTCAAGTCCCTTTTTCCTAGATTTGTACCGCGTACTAATTATACGTCCATGTTTAAGTGTCTTAATTAATTATTTAGCTTAAATATATTAAAGGATAAATGTGGGGCGATGGACGTAGCCTTGTTGGAGGTAATGTAATTATGTCCGTTATGATAAATCAAAAGAGGGGCAATTTATGTATTATGCACCTGAAATCATTTATGTTAACCTTCAAATAAAGTTTAATAACACTTCACATTATTTATACTACCATTGTAAAAATGTTCTATCTTATTGTGCATCTTATAAACACTGTGAAATGCAGGGGAAAGGAAAAAAGAAAAAAGAACCAAATGCCCTGTGGAGTGAACGCTCGGCTTGGTGGGTAACGAGGAGTATGATTACCACCATTAACTTATGCCGAAGATTAAAGAAATGGGGATATACCTGGTAGTAGACCTGAAATAGGAGCCAAATGCCAGGAATAGTTCATTATCATGCTATTCTACTGTTACTGTCCCTGACCCTTCAGACATACAGTACATTTAGTTATCAACTGATGTTGGTCTCTTACTGCGCATAACTTTAATTTAAGAACGAGATGGTTAATTACTTGGTATATCATTACTAATGAATTAATTAGCCGAACGCTTAAATTTATATTTTAATTAATTTAATAAAGATGTTTTAAAGTATAATATGGTTGAAAATGACTGCTTTTCTTGTACTAAGCATAAATGGTTAATATAAATTAATGTTTATTATACATATACTATATATATATACCATATTTTAGGTATATACCCTATAGGCGCTTAACGCGCTAGTTATTCTTTAAAGATAGGAAGTAGAATGTTTATTATAAACATTTACTGATTTTTAGGTATATACCCTATAGGCGCTTAACGCGCTAGTTATTCTTTAAAGATGGAAAGTATAAATATAACAGAATATTTATTAATTAGCATTTATTGGTTTTTAGATATATCTTCTGGGGGGCCGCGGCGTCAGAGAATAGTTTAATATTATAATGCTGGCTTTGGGGGCCAGCGGTGGGGGTTAAAATCCCGCTTCTCTGAGTTTTAATGGGTTGATGGCTAATTATTGGGCAGGAGATCGATAAAAAGACTTTAACTTTTTTCTTTAGAACCACAATCTAGTGTTTTGATTAAACTATATCTATTTAAGCAGTTCATCCTCATATTAATTCAGGTTTTATAATTAGTAGGGTTAGGGGGAGGAGATGCATGGTTAAGAGAAGATGTTCTCGAGTGTGGGTGGGTTCTAGTACTATGGCATGGGGGGTAAGAGGGCCGCGTTGAGTCGACAAGAATATGTACAGTGAATAGCTGGCTGTAATAAGTATTCCTCCTCCCGTTAGAATGAGGGTTCATTGGGACCAGTTGAATAGGGAGGTAATAATAGCTAATTCTCCTATAAGATTGGGGAAGGGTGGGAGAGCGAGGTTTGCCAGACTAGCGATGAATCATCATGTTGTTATGAGGGGGATGGATATTTGTAGTCCTCGGGTTAATATTATTACTCGGGTATGGGTACGTTCATAATTTATATTAGCAAGACAGAAAAGTGCGGAAGATGTTAGTCCGTGGGCAATTATAATAATTAGGGCTCCTGTGAGCCCTCATGGGGTTTGAATTAGGATCCCCCCTACTACAAGGCCTATATGGCTAACGGAGGAGTAGGCAATGAGTGATTTAAGGTCTAGTTGGCGTAGACAGATGGCGCCGGTTATGATAATGCCTCATAGAGCTAGGATAATGAATGGGTAGGCAATTTCTTTTGTTAGGGGGCTTAAGATTATGAGTATGCGTATTATACCATAGCCTCCAAGCTTTAGGAGAACTGCGGCGAGTACTATAGAGCCTGCAATGGGGGCTTCTACGTGGGCTTTGGGAAGTCATAAATGGAACCCGTAAAGAGGTATTTTAACTAGAAATGCTATTATACATCCTAGTCATCATAATTTGTTAGAGGTTATTAGGTGTATAGAGGGTTTTGAGTACTGTAGCGTAATTAGTGATAAGGTTCCTGTATCTTTTTGAAGGAGTAGTAAGGCCACTAGAAGTGGTAGTGAGCTTATGAGGGTATAAAATAGGAAGTAGGTCCCTGCGTTTAGGCGCTCTATTTGTTTACCTCAACGGGTGATTAAAAATAGGGTGGGGATTAAAGTTGCTTCAAATATAATATAAAATATAATTAGTTCTGTTGCACTGAATGCTATAATTAAAAATATTTGTAGGGAGGTAAGGTGTATAAGATACATTCGTTGGCGGTTAAGCGGTTCAGTGCTTATGTGGTTTTGGCTCGCTAAGATTATCAGGGGTAGTAATCAACAAGTTAGTACAAGGAGGGGTGTTGATAGGGGATCATTTGCTAAGTAAGAATTGAGGAAATTCCAACCTGTTTCTGTTATGAAGTTAATTCATTGTAGGCTGGTAAGGGCAATAATTAGGCTGTGAAATAGTGCTGTGGTTCAAAGTCATTTAGGGGTAACTATTCATACGGTGGGGATTAATATAATAGTGGGGATAAGAATTTTTAGCATTGTAATAGGTTTAGGTTATTAATATGGTCAGATCCGTGAGTGCGGGTGGTGGCTACTAGGAGGGCTAGGCCTACGCTTGCTTCACAAGCAGAAAAAACCAGGAGAAGAAGGGGGGATGCAGAGAAGTTTGCGGAGTTTAGCTGGAGGCTCCATAAAGAGAGGATGATAAATAGAGAGAGTATTATACTTTCTAAGCATAGGAGGGCGGATAGGAGATGGGTTCGGTAGAATGTTAAACCGGTTAATCCAAGGATAAAGGCAGATGAGAGGGCGAGATGGGAGGTGGTTATGAGACTATTATGGACTCAACCCATAATCTCTTGAGTCGAAATCAAGTGTTTTAATAAACTAATAGTCTATTCGGCTCATTCGAGGCCTCCTTTAAGTCATTCATAAATAAGTCCTAGGGTTAATAGAATAACAATTGTGGTTGCTCATATAAATGTTAGGGAGGGAATAGGAAGTTGATTTCCTCATGGGAGGGGGAGAAGTAGGGCAATTTCTAGATCAAATAAAAGAAATAGGATGGCAATGAGGAAAAATCGGATGGAAAATGGGAGGCGGGCGGATCCGAGGGGGTCAAAGCCGCATTCGTATGGGGAGAGTTTTTCATGGTCTGGGCGTATTTGTGGCAATCAAAATGAGATGGTCGCTAATAGTGTTGATAGGAGAAAACAGATTATAACAATTGTTGTGGTTAAGCTTATTTTCATCCCTTGGATTTTAACCAAGATTAAGTGGTTGGAAGCCACTCATGTTATTTATATTAGGATGATTATGATCCTCATCAATAGATGGAGATATATAGGAAAAGTCAAACAACGTCTACAAAATGTCAGTACCAAGCAGCTGCTTCAAATCCGAAGTGGTGGTCGGAAGTAAAATGAAATTTAATTTGTCGTAGGAAACAAACTGCAAGGAAAGTTGAGCCAATAATTACATGGAGGCCATGAAAGCCGGTTGCCACAAAGAAGGTTGCACCATATACACTATCTGCGATTGTGAAGGGGGCTTCATAATATTCCATGGCTTGTAAAAATGTGAAGTAAAAGCCTAGTAAGATTGTTAGGGCTAGGGCTTGAATGGTTTGTTTTCGTTTGTTTTCTAGGATGCTATGGTGGGCTCAGGTAACTGTAACCCCTGAGGCTAAGAGCACGGCAGTGTTAAGTAGGGGAACTTCAAATGGGTCTAAGGGAAAGATGCCGGTTGGAGGTCAGTGTCCTCCTAGCTCGGGAGTTGGGGCTAGGCTAGAGTGGTAGAATGCTCAGAAGAAGCCTAGAAAGAAGAATACTTCAGAGGTAATAAAGAGGATTATGCCGTAACGGAGGCCTTTTTGAACTGGGGGTGTGTGGTGGCCGAGATAGGTAGCTTCTCGTACAATATCACGTCATCATTGATACATGGTTAAAAGTATTAGTACTAGGCTTAAGTAGAGTAGTGTTGTGTAATGGAAGTGAAATCATAATGTAAGACCTGAGGTTAAAAAAAGGGCGGCGGCTGCCCCCGTTAGAGGTCAGGGGCTGGGGTCCACTATGTGATATGCGTGTGTTTGATGGGACATAGTTAATTATGGTAAAATTATCGGGGTTAAAGGGGCTAGTTTAAGGATTTTTGAGTTCATTTATTGAAAGTTTCTACTGAGACTACTTCTACTGTAATAGGTATAAAGCTGTGGTTTGCTCCGCAAATTTCAGAACATTGTCCAAAATAAAGTCCAGGTCGGAGAGCATTAAAAGTAGTTTGGTTGAGACGTCCTGGCACTGCATCTATTTTAACACCTAGGGCTGGGACAGCTCATGAGTGGATCACATCTTCGGATGTGATAAGTATGCGGATGGGGCAGCCAACTGGTACGACCATGCGATTGTCACAGTCTAAAAATCGGAATGTTCCATTAAGGAGGTTGTCCTGTTGAGCTATATAAGAGTCAAATTGTAGGTCACCGAAGTCGGTGTATTCATAATTTCAGTATCATTGATGTCCGATAGCTTTAATAGTGAGTATAATATCATTATGTTCTTCTGTGAGATATAGGATGCGTACAGAGGGAATGGCAATAAAAAGTAGGATTAGAGATGGAAGTAGAGTTCATACGATTTCTAGCTCTTGTGAGTCTTGGGTGAAGTTGTCAGTCAATTTTGTAGTAACTGTTGTAACTAACATATAAAGAATAAATGTACTGATGGCGATAGTTACTATTAGGAGGTGATCATGGAAGTGAATAAATTCTTCTATTATGGGCGATGCTGCGTCTTGAAAACCTAGTTGGGAGGCATGTGACATGATTAAAGGTACGCGGGGTTTTAACTCGCGATTTTACCTTGACAAAGTAATGTAATTTGTTTTACTAGTACCTTAAAGAAAATGACAGAGTGGAAATGTGGCTGGTTTGAAACCAGGGTACGGGGGTTCGATTCCCTCTTTTCTCGGGGCAGGGTGGCTGAGGCAAAAGGCGGTGGGTTGTAGCCCCACATACAGAGGTTTAAATCCTCTCTCTGCTATAAGACCCTGAAGTGTTATAATAATAGACTGCAAATCTGAAGAAGTGGATTGAGTTCCACCGGGGTCTAAATATAGTATTATATAAATCTATAGGGGCTGAGGGGATTTCACCCCCATTTGGGGCTTTGAAGGCTCTTGGTTTATATGTTATCCTAAGCCCCTAGTAGGTAAGTAATGTTATTGTTGTAGGGGCTATGGGCAGTATTAGGGCAGTAGTTATTGTTATATAGGCAGTAATTAGTGAGTTGTTATTAGGTGGGTTTAGACGTCAGGGGGCGGCGGCTAATATGTTGTGGGGAAATATTGTAAGGGTTATTGAGTAGGATAGCCGTAAATAGAAGTATAAACTAAAGAGTGCCGATATTGCTATTAGGGTTGCTAAGGGGGTAAGGGCTTGAGTCGTCAATTCTTGTAGAATTAATCATTTTGGTATAAATCCTGTGAGTGGGGGAAGGCCCCCTAGGGAAAGTAGGACTAGGGGGGTTATAGCTGTTAAGGCTGGGAATATTGTTCATGATGAGGCTAGCTGGTTAATGCTGTAAGTTTTTTTAAGTTTAAACAGGAGGAAGGCTGAGGTGGTTATGATAATATAGGTTAAAAGGGTTAGTATGGCTAGTGGGGGTGAAAATTGTATAACTATAATCATTCATCCTATATGGGTAATTGATGAATAGGCCAGGATTTTGCGCAGTTGAATTTGGTTGAGTCCTCCTCATCCTCCTACTAAAACGGAAATTAACCCAATAATTAAGAATAGGGGGTGGTCTTGGGGTTGTAGTTGTAGAAGTAGTGAAAATGGGGCAAGTTTTTGTCATGTTGATAATAGTAGCCCTGTAGAAAGGTCTAGTCCTTGGAGTACCTCCGGTAGTCAAGAGTGTAATGGTGCTAGCCCAATTTTTAGTGCGAGGGCCAAAATGATTATTGTATGAGGTAGAGCAGATATTTGTTGTCCGATACATCATTGCCCTGTTATTCAGGCATTAATAATGGTGGAGAATAATAATATGGCAGCAGCTGTGGCTTGTGCTAGGAAATATTTTGTTGCAGCTTCTGCAGCGCGGGGGTGGTGGCGGTGTGCTATGATAGGAATAATTGCAAGGGTATTTAGTTCTAAACCCATTCAGGCGAGAAGTCAGTGGGAGCTGGTTACTGTAATAAGGGTGCCAAGTCCGATGGTTAATATTATAAGGATGAGGACTATAGGGGGCATAGGCAATTAGGGGATTTAACTCCAGGAGCATAGGCATGATAATTAAATTGCTATTGAGTCACCAAGAGTTTTGATCTCTTCAGGGAGGGTTCAAGTCCCTTTTTCCTAGATTTGTACCGCGTACTAATTATACGTCCATGTTTAAGTGTCTTAATTAATTATTTAGCTTAAATATATTAAAGGATAAATGTGGGGCGATGGACGTAGCCTTGTTGGAGGTAATGTAATTATGTCCGTTATGATAAATCAAAAGAGGGGCAATTTATGTATTATGCACCTGAAATCATTTATGTTAACCTTCAAATAAAGTTTAATAACACTTCACATTATTTATACTACCATTGTAAAAATGTTCTATCTTATTGTGCATCTTATAAACACTGTGAAATGCAGGGGAAAGGAAAAAAGAAAAAAGAACCAAATGCCCTGTGGAGTGAACGCTCGGCTTGGTGGGTAAGAGGAGTATGATTACCACCATTAACTTATGCCGAAGATTAAAGAAATGGGGATATACCTGGTAGTAGACCTGAAATAGGAGCCAAATGCCAGGAATAGTTCATTATCATGCTATTCTACTGTTACTGTCCCTGACCCTTCAGACATACAGTACATTTAGTTATCAACTGATGTTGGTCTCTTACTGCGCATAACTTTAATTTAAGAACGAGATGTTAATTACTTGGTATATCATTACTAATGAATTAATTAGCCGAACGCTTAAATTTATATTTTAATTAATTTAATAAAGATGTTTTAAAGTATAATATGGTTGAAAATGACTGCTTTTCTTGTACTAAGCATAAATGGTTAATATAAATTAATGTTTATTATACATATACTATATATATATACCATATTTTAGGTATATACCCTATAGGCGCTTAACGCGCTTAGTTATTCTTTAAAGATAGGAAGTAGAATGTTTATTATAAACATTTACTGATTTTTAGGTATATACCCTATAGGCGCTTAACGCGCTAGTTATTCTTTAAAGATGGAAAGTATAAATATAACAGAATATTTATTAATTAGCATTTATTGGTTTTTAGATATATCTTCTGGGGGGCCGCGGCGTCAGAGAATAGTTTAATATTATAATGCTGGCTTTGGGGGCCGCGGTTTTGAAATGAATGTGTTTCTGTAGTTGAATACAACGATATCTTTTCGCGTTAGAAGTCTTGGTTAAAATCCGAGCAGGAATTATGGCAGTATTTACGTATCTTTTATTGTTTGGGTTTGTTTTTGGGGTAGTATTGACTGTTTCTAATCCTGCTCCTCATTTGGCCGCTTTTGGTTTGGTATTTTCGGCTTGTGTTGGGTGTGTGGTTTTAATATATTATGGTAGCTCTTTTTTATGTTTAATTCTGTTTTTAATTTATTTAGGTGGGATATTAGTTGTGTTTGCATATTGTGTTTCTTTAGCTGCTGATCCGTATCCTGAGGGGTGGGGTAATTTGTCTGTAACAGCTAATATTATTGTTTACATGTTGGGGTTAGTGTTTGTTGGTTTATGATATTATGGGGAGTGTTTTGGAGGTTCTTGAGTTCCTATTTATGAGCGGGAGATGTGTGCAGTAATTAGTCCAGACCCTGTTGGGGTGTCCGTTTTATATGATTCAGGGGGGGGTATAATAGTGTTGGGTGCATGGGCTTTATTAACTACTTTATTTGTGGTGTTTCAGTTATCGCGGGGGGGTTGACAAGGGGCTTTACGGGCAGTTTAGGGCCAAGTTTGGGCACAGGCGATGTTAGGGGTAAGGGAAGAAATTATTGGATAAATAATTTCAGGATAACCTGAATTGCACGGGTGACTTCTCAGTGTAAGAGAGATGCTTTTCTGTCTTAGCTATATCTTGTACAGTAGAAGGATTGGGGTATGGTTGTACCCATTATAGTAGATCAAAAGGGGCAATTTATGTATTATGCACCTGAAATCATTTATGTTAGCCCTTCAAATAAAGTTTAATAACACTTCACATTATTTATACTACCATTGTAAAAATGCTCTATCTTATACATCTTATACATCTTATGCATCTTATGCATCTTATGCATCTTATGCATCTTATGCATCTTATGCATTTTATGCATTTTATGCATTTTATGCATTTTATGCATTTTATGCATTTTATGCATCTTATTAATACTTTAAAATGTGGGGAAAGGAGAATCAAATATTCTGTGGGGTGAGTGTTCTCTTGGTAGATAATGAATAATTTAATATTATTATGCTATTTTGGGTCGGGAGTCGAGGGGGTTTTAACCCCTATGCTTTACCCTATCAAAGTAATTCTTTGTTTCAGACACGGCTCCGGTTTAGGGTGGATTAACGTGAGGGTTGTCTCATTATCATGCGGGGTTGTGTATTTTATGAATTTACTTATACTGCGTTAATTTGACTTAGATCTTCGGTCTATTTGTTATGTCCTGTGGTCTATTTGATTATATACAATAGTGAGGAGGGGGCGTACTGTAAGCATGGGCTTCTTATCCTTGGTCCTTTCGTACTAAAGAATATTATTATCATAGATAGAAACTGACCTGGATTACTCCGGTCTGAACTCAGATCACGTAGGACTTTAATCGTTGAACAAACGAACCCTTAATAGCGGTTGCACCATTAGGATGTCCTGATCCAACATCGAGGTCGTAAACCCCATCTTCGATAGGGGCTCTAAGATAGGATTGCGCTGTTATCCCTGGGGTAACTGGTTTCGTTGATCAGCTGATGTGCTGGATCTATGTGGGTCAGATGTTCTGTGACTTAGGGTGGAGGCCCTAAGTTGTAGGAGAGATTTTTCTCCCAATCCATACGGGGGTTGTTTGTTTCCCCATGGTCGCCCCAACCAAAGATATGAGGAAAGGGTTTACATTTGGTTGTCCCGTTATGTGGGGATGTGCGAAATGGTCTTTCTAGTATCTAAAGCTCCACAGGGTCTTCTCGTCTGATGGGGTTATCCCCGCTTCTGCACGGGGAGATCAATTTCATTGACTGGGGGGAGGAGACAGTTATGCCCTCGTCTTGCCATTCATACAGGTCTTCATTTAGGAGACAAGTGATTGCGCTACCTTTGCACGGTCAAAATACCGCGGCCGTTAAACTCGTGGTCACGGGGCAGGCAGGACCTCTTTATTTGTAGGGGTACAAGAGGCGATGTTTTTGGTAAACAGGCGAGGCTTATGTTTGCCGAGTTCCTTCTTCCCCTTTTAGTCTTTCCTTAGTGGCATGCCAGTGTAGGGGTAACGGTTATGTTTTGGGGTGTTTTCTTGTAATTAAGATGTTGTACAGGGCCCTCGTTTGGTGGGGCCGTTAATTTCCGGCGAAGAGTTCGGTTCGGTTTACAGGTATGCGGAGGAGATAAGGCTTGCTTTACTTATTACTCATATTAATAGGAATGCTTCCCAGTAGTCAGGGAACAGTCTAGTATGGTAGGAGGGTTAGGGTTGAGTGGTCAGGATTGGGGGGACATTTATATTTAAGCTTTAACGCTGTTTGTTCTGATGGCTGCTTTTAAGCCCACGAAAGTATGTTGTCTTATGGGTTTATGGTCCTAGTCCTTCTGTTATAAGTTGTATCTGTTTCAAAGGGGCTGTTCCTCCTTTGACTAACTCTCTCTTATTCTTTAACTCTTTTATTTTTAAAGTATTGTTTATGGGATGTAAGAATTTGGGAGGCTGAACTTCTATTCATTTTTTAGACAACCAGCTATCACTAAGTTCGGTAGGTTTATCACCTCTACTCAAAGCTTTTCCCACCCTTTTGCTACAGGGACGGGTGTGCCCATAAGGCTATCTTGGAGTAGCTCACTTAGTTTCGGGGGGCCTGACTAAAACTCATTTTGCCAGGAGTGTTCTCATTAATTCATGATGCAAAAGGTACGGGGGGTTATGCCTGCTTTTTAGGGCTTAATTGAGTTATTTCATTTCTTTTTCAGCTTTCCCTTGCGGTACTTTTTGTATAGCTCGGTGGTCCTTTTCTATCGCCTGGTTACTGAGGGGGGAGAATGGTTTAGTTTAGTTATGTATGATACATTCTGGTTTATTAATATGTTTGTTGTTTTTAGTGGTGGGCTAGCTGTAAGGCTTCGGGGGAATCTATTTGCATAGATATTTATCAAAGGGGTTGATGACATTGGGTGTTATCCGCCTCGATTATTTTACCAAGTGCACCTTCTGGTACACTTACCATGTTACGACTTCTCTCCCTTGTAATTTTTAGGGTTTGTTAGGTATCAAAAGTTCAATGCATTTAGAGAGAGTGACGGGCGGTGTGTGCATGCTTTATGGCCTATTTCAATAAAACACTCTGTTTATTATTTACTGCTAAATCCTCCTTTAGGTGTAATATTTCATTACACTTTTCGTAAGTTCTCTGGTTCAGAGAATGTAGCCCATCTCTTCCCCTCTTATACGCTACACCTCGGCCTGACATTTTGGGGCGTGCTAGTTATGCCCACTATTAGGCCTTCACAGGGTAGGCTGATGACGGCGGTATATAGGCGGTTGGAACAAAAGAGGGTGAGGTTTAACGGGGGTTATCGGTTATAGGACAGGCTCCTCTAGAGGGGTTTAAAGCACCGCCAGGTCCTTTGGGTTTTGAGCTAATGCTTGTAATTCCCGGGCGGATGATGAGGTATAGCATCACCAATGTTTAGGGCTAGGCATAGTGGGGTATCTAATCCCAGTTTGTTTCTTGGCTTTCGTGGCTTCAATTATAATAAAGCTACTTTCGTTGTTGGGCTTCTTGCTTATAAAGGCGTATGACAGCTTTAAGAAGCATTCGGCTTTAGTATTTATTTTATTTAACCACCCTTTACGCCGGAAAAAGTCAGCTTGAGCCTCTACGTCTAACCGCGGTGGCTGGCACGAGTTTTACCGGCTCTTTTTGGTCCTGATTAAGTCAAGTTTTCACTTATATCTTAATTTTTATCACTGCTGAATACCCGTGAGGGGGTGGCTAAAACCAGGTGTTGTGGGCGGGCATATTATGTGCCTGATACCGGCTCCTTTGGTCCCGAGTAGGGGGGTCTTGGGCGTTTTCACTGGGGGGCGGATACTTGCATGTGTAAGTTGGGCCAAAGGTGACTATAAAGCCGGGACCAAACTTTTGTGTCTTCGGGGGAGGTTTAATCTCCATATTAACATCTTCAGTGTTATGCTTTAAATTTAAGCTACGATGGC